GATCGTCAAAAGGACAACTTGGTAAGTTTCAGTATGAATAAGAATCTCGATCGTGAATCATTCAAATGGGGATTCCTTGCTCAAAGATGTTCATTTGTACATGTATGATATATATCACAAAACTTGTGATAAGAGAAAAACATTTCCGCTCAAATCAGTTTGTAAAAGAGTAGGGTGAAGGGGAAAGATAAGGAATTTGAAACCGCTAACGAAAAAAAGGAGAAATATAAATAAAAGAATAGAATAAATAGTTAGACAATCAAACGGGCTTTTTGGGGATAGAGGGACTTGAACCCTCACGATTTCTAAAATCGACGGATTTTCCTTTTACTATAAATTTCATTGTTGCCAGTATTGACATGTAGAATGGGACTCTATCTTTATTCTCGCCCGATTAATCAATTCTTCAAAAGATCTATCAGACTCTGGAGTGAATGATTTATCTATTCTTTCTTCAATATGGAATCTATTCACAACAATTTTTCCATTTTTCATATAAAAAATACAGATTCGAGTCGTCATTAATCATTTGATATTTTATAGTATTTCAGTACGCATACCTTACCTATGTATATTATATAGGGTTATCCTTCACCCTTTCTAAAGTTTCGATAGAAGGATTCCTCTACCAACGCACCACAATCAACTCCATTCGTTAGAACAGCTTCCATTGAGTCTCTGCACCTATCCTTTTTTATTTTCGCTTTCTGAACCTTTGTTTTCAGAAAACGGGATTTGGCTCAGGATTGCCCATTTTTCTTAATTCCAGGGTTTCTCTGAATTTGAAAGTTCTCACTCAGTAAGTTTCCATACCAAGGCTCAATCCAATTAAGTCCGTAGCGTCTACCAATTTCGCCATATCCCCCTTTTTTGAGATTAGGATCTCACTGTGATGTCGTTCCCCCTTTTCTTTCATTTATACTGGAACCATTGAATTCATTAGATACCTATTGCTATCTCGAAAAAGTGTTTTCTCATCTTTGATTTCTTGTCTATCTTCTTTCATCTTCTATAGGAGGATCATATTTGGGCCAATCAAAAACGATTTTATCATTTATGTATCTACAATTCAATATAAGTGTATACATACCATATATTCTGTCTCTCTTACGATCACTTTTCTATGCAATTTAAAATACTTAAACGGTCGATTTTTTTTTTTCGTCCGAACTTCCGCCTTTACGAATGAAAGCGGAGGAATGTCTCATTAGTTAGAACTAAACATTCCATTCAATAATTAGAATTAGAAAGATATATGATCTGGAATAAAATAGAGAAGTATAATAAAAAGAATTTCAAATGTCAGTTGAATTCAAAAACGAAAAAGAAAAATTTTTTGAATATTGATTAATTTCTTATTCAATAATATATAAATAGTATATTATTGTGAAAAATCGAAATTCGATATCCCTAGATTAATCGGTATGTTCTATAAGATTTAACATTTATTTGAAATTCTATATTGTATTCTTTTTTATATGCATAGCTATTATGAATAGCTAAGAATTCAATTAAAATAGTATTATAATAGTTAATAGCAAGCAAAGATTCTGATAGTTTATTGAATTCCTATGCATGTCGAATTTCTGTTATGCCAGCCCGCTTAGCTCAGAGGTTAGAGCATCGCATTTGTAATGCGATGGTCATCGGTTCGATTCCGATAGTTGGCTTTTCTCTATTTATTTTATTCGATTTTTTTCATCATTGATAATGTACTTTTGAAATCAAAGAATATTGAAAAAAATGTCTTCCTCTTTTTTTTAACAAAAGTCATCGATTTATTATGTTATGGGAACTTACAACTGTGGCATGAAAAAGATCCTTTTCTTTTTCTATCTAGAGAATATAAAGTAAATATCTGGATATTTATTTATCCAATTCATCTCGTTATCCTTTAATAGTACATTCAGTAAATTTCACTGCATTTCTCATTTAGTTCAGTTTTAGTTTTATTCTGTAAAATGAAATTTCATCAATAAGAATGAAATATAAATAAGAGGAAGGAGTCTTTATGTCACGTTACCGAGGACCTTGTTTAAAAAAAATCCGCCGCCTGGGGACATTACCGGGACTAACTAATAAAAGGCTCCCAGATGAAAAAAAAACCAAAGACGAAAAAAAACCCATATATATTCTTCGCCTAGAAGAAAAACAAAAATTGCGTTTTCATTATGGTGTTACAGAACGACAATTGCTTAAATACGCTCGTATCGCCACAAAGGCCAAAGGTCGAACGGATGAGGTTTTACTACAATTACTTGAAATGCGCTTAGATAACATTCTTTTTCGATTGGGTATGGCTCCGACTATTCCGGGAGCTCGCCAATTAGTTAACCATAGACATATTTTAGTAAATGGTCGTATAGTAGATATACCAAGTTATCGCTGCAAACCCCGAGATACTATTACGGCAAAGGATGAACAAAAATCTAAAGCTCTGATCCAAAATTCTCTCGGTTCATTCAAGAACGTGCCTCGCAAGAAATTGCCTCACAAGAAA